TATATTTCTATTAATTTTTATTGAAAATGGCCTTGGTTTAAGATTAGAATTACTTACGTGCAAGCTCATTATTTTTAGGATTTTACAGTTTTTTCCCTGTTTTTGCAAAACTGGAAAATCCTAAAAATAATGAGCTTAAAGGAAATGGCCAGGGAGGGGATGTTGGTTTACCAAAAATTGGTGGTATAATAAGAACTTATATAATATACATAACAATATATACCTATTATGTTTATATAAATAGGCATAAAGAAGATTTATATATATATTAAATTCTTATATATATATAGATAAATATATAAATTTAATTTATATTATATAATTATATATATATATATTAAATTCTTATTAATATATATATATATATTTAAATGTATTTATGTATATAAATATTTAAATTTAATATATATATTATATAATTACATATATATATATTAAATTCTTATTTATATATAATTAAGTATTTAAAATTCAATTAATATAATATATTTACATTAAATTCTTATATAAACAAATAATTAAATATTTAATGTATAATTTTTGTTTTTTTAATTATTTATTTTTAATAAACAAATAAATTTTTACATAATTATTAAGATTTATTTTAGTAATTTATAAATATTTAATGAGACGATCCTCATTTTATAAATTTAAAAAAAATGAGGATCGTCTATTATTAGCTATATTAGTAATTTATTTTGTTTATTTTTACTAATTAATGTTAACTATAAGGGAAATTACAATGTGAGTTTTTATAATCCGTTTCTTAAAAAGCTTTCATTTAAATATATTAATTTTAAAGAAATTATTTTTTATAAATTGGGGCATATTTATTTTTAAATAGTTTTTTAATTATTAATGTCAATGATAGATTTATTTATGATTAAGTTATATTTTTATATATTTATTTAAGAGTTTATAGATTGTATTTAATTAACGTTGAACCTGAACCCAACTCTGGGCGTAGATGGGTTAGCGTTGAACCGGAACCCAACTCTGGGCGTAGATGGGTTAGCGTTGAACGGAACCCAACTCTGGGTGTAGATGGTTTAGCGTTGAACGGAACCCAACTCTGGGCGTAGATGGGTTAGCGTTGAACCGGAACCCAACTCTGGGCGTAGATGGGTTAGCGTTGAACCTGAACCCAACTCTGGGCGTAGATGGGTTAGCGTTGAACCAGGATTTATGATCAATTAATTTTTCATTTGTTTAATAAATTTTAATTCTTGTTAAGGTGGCCATTTTTTATTAATTTGACTTGAAAGTTTTATTCTTGTTTTAGGATTTGCTTTAGGTTTATTTTACATGTATGTTTTTGCGTGTTTGTTTATAATTTTTCTTAAAGAGATTTTTTAGTAGATAATTCGCAGTATTTAATTTTATTAATCAGAGAAATTTGGAATTAGTAATATTTATTAATACCGGCAAAAATCGTGCCAGCTGCCGCGGTTATACGGAGGGTGTAAGTGAATAATTATTAGTGATATAGTTAAATGATGAATTGGGAAGAAATTAAAATTTAATTGGTTAGGTGAAATTTTAAATTTTATATTAATTTCTTAGGGTTATTTTTATTGAAGCTATGAAATTTAAATTTTAAACTAGGATTAGATACCCTATTATTTTAGATGTAAATATTTTGATTACTTGGGTAGTATTAGATATGGTCTTGAAACTCAAAGAATTTGGCGGTGTTTTAGTCCTTTCAGAGGAACCTGTCCCGTGATCGATAATCCACGTTATATCTTACTTGATTTAGTGATCAGCTTGTATACCGCCGTCGTCAGAATGTCCTTAAAGGGAAAAATTTTCTTAAATTTTTAATAAAAATTATGTCAGGTCAAGGTGCAGTTTATGGTCAAGTGGTGATGGGTTACAATAAATTTATTTAGTATGGATAATAAGTTGAAATTTATTAATTAGAAGGTGGATTTGATGGTAATTTGAATAATTAAGTTTATTTGATTTTGGCTCTAAAATATGCACACATCGCCCGTCGCTCTTGTTAATTAAGACAAGATAAGTCGTAACATAGTAGGTGTACTGGAAAGTGTACCTGGTAAGTAACGAAGCAGAGCTTGATTAGTTAAGCATTTCATTTACACTGAAAAGTCCACTGTGCAATTCAGTATGTTTTGAAATTAGTTATTTACTTTATTGTTATTGAATAATTTATTAATTAATAAAAATAATTTTGTTAGTTAGAGTTTTTGTATAGATTATAAATAAAATTTTTTTTGTGATAGTTTACTTGTATTGTGAAAGGTTATTGAAATATATGAAAGATTAATTTATAATAAAGTAGATTTTATTTATTGTACCTTGTGTATCAGGGTTTATTAAAAGTTTTTTAATAAATTTAAAAATCCCGATTTAAAGAGAGCTAAAATTAATTGTTAGTTAATGTGGAATAATTATTAATAAATTAATTTTAGTAATGAAACGTTATTCGTTCTTTAATATATCTGGTTTTTCAAGAAATGAATTTAATTCAGTTATTGATTTGATTTTTTTTTATTTTATTAAAAGAATTTATTTTGATGATAATATTTTGGGGGATAAGCTTCAAAATTTAATTTATAAGAATTATTTTAGGAATAAATATTTTGTAGGCTTAGAAGTAGCCATCTAATGAGGATGTTATAATTAATTTTTGTTTTTATTTAATTTTTAATGTATTTAAATTATTTATTGAAATGGAAATTATAATTTTTAAAATTTTGTAATAATGATAAAATTAGTATAAATTTATAGTTATGAATAATCAATTATTTGAAAGGTTATAATAAGGAATTAGGCAAATTAATGCTCGCCTGTTTAACAAAAACATGTCTTCTAAGATTATAATTAGAGGTCTGACCTGCCCACTGAGATTGATCTTGAAGGGCCGCGGTATTTTGACCGTGCAAAGGTAGCATAATCATTAGTCTTTTAATTGAAGGCTAGAATGAAGGGTTGGACGAGGTATTGACTGTCTCAATGTAATTGAAATTAGAATTTAACTTTTAAGTCAAAAGGCTTAAATATTTTTAAAGGACGAGAAGACCCTATAGAGCTTTATATTTTTAATTTTATTTAAATTTGGTTGTTTGATTTTATTAAAGTGACTAGATATTTTGTTGGGGTGATGGGAAGATAAATTGAACTCTTTTTTGCGATTAACCACTGATTTGTGATTTATTGATCCAGTATTATTGATTATAAGACTAAGTTACCTTAGGGATAACAGCGTAATCCTTTTTGAGAGTTCTTATCGACAAAGGGGGTTGCGACCTCGATGTTGGATTAAGGTAAATTTTAGGTGTAGATGTTTAAAGTTTAAGTCTGTTCGACTTTTAAATCCTTACATGATCTGAGTTCAGACCGGCGTAAGCCAGGTCGGTTTCTATCCTTAAATGATGAAAATATTTTAGTACGAAAGGACCAAGTATTGTAAATAAGGTTTTTTGAATAAATAGGTTAATATTAATTCTACTTTGGCAGATAAGTGTAATGGGTTTAGAATTCATGTATGTAAATAAATTTTACAAGTAGGACTTGTTTTTATATGATTGTATTTTGCCTTTTGTGGGAGCTTTAGTTTTAATTATTTGTGTTTTAGTGGGTGTTGCATTTTTAACGTTGTTGGAACGCAAGGTTTTAGGGTATATTCAAATTCGTAAGGGGCCTAATAAAGTAGGATTTGCTGGGATTCCCCAACCTTTTTGTGATGCTATTAAGCTGTTTACTAAGGAACAAACCTATCCTGTTTTTTCTAATTATTTACCTTATTATATTTCTCCAATTGTCAGTTTGTTTTTATCATTATTAGTTTGAATAATTATACCTTATATGATTGGTTTATATTGATTTAATTTGGGATTATTATTTTTTTTATGTTGTACTAGTTTAGGGGTTTACACGGTAATAATTGCAGGTTGATCGTCTAATTCAAATTATGCTTTGTTAGGTGGATTGCGAGGGGTAGCTCAAACAATTTCTTATGAAGTTAGATTGGCTTTAATTTTACTTTCTTTTGTTTTTTTGGTTGAAGGATATTGTTTAGTAGATTTTTTAAAATATCAAGAGTACTTATGATTTGGGATTTTATTATTTCCTTTAGCTTTAAGTTGATTTGCTTCCTGTTTAGCCGAAACTAATCGAACACCTTTTGATTTTGCAGAAGGGGAGTCTGAGTTAGTTTCTGGGTTTAATGTAGAATATAGAAGAGGTGGGTTTGCATTAATTTTTTTAGCGGAGTATGCAAGAATTTTATTTATAAGTATGCTTTTTTGTGTAGTGTTTTTAGGATGTGACGTATTTAATTTCACTTTTTTTGTTAAGTTGACTTTTATTTCATTTATGTTTATTTGAGTTCGTGGGACTTTACCACGTTTTCGTTATGATAAATTGATGTATTTAGCTTGAAAAAGTTTTTTACCTTTATCTTTAAATTATCTGTTTTTGTTTGTTGGATTGAAATTGTTTTTAATAATTATTTTATTTTAGTGAATTTTTTTTAGTATTAAGTTAATAGAAGAATTAAACTTCTGTCCTATGCTTTCAAAACATGAGCTTTTCAATAAGCTAATTAACTAATTATTTAATGAGGTTATCTCAGATTTTTATAATAATAGGGTTTAATAGGTAATATAAAAAGTAAAGTACAGTTAGAATTTGCCCCACTAGAATGTATGGATCTTCAACTGGCCGTGCGCCAATTCAAGTTAATAAAATTACGATTACAAGGAGGGATCAAAATATAATTTGGTTAATTGGGTAAAATTGTAGCCCTCGGAAGTTTCTTTTATTAGAAAATGGCAAAATTAATAGAATAGCGATTGAGAGTACAAGAGCAATTACACCTCCTAACTTATTAGGAATTGATCGTAAAATAGCATAAGCGAATAGGAAATATCATTCTGGTTGAATATGAACAGGAGTGACCAATGGATTAGCTGGTGTAAAATTGTCTGGATCTCCTAATATGTAAGGTTCTAGTAAAGTTAAAAGAGTTAAAACTATTACTAATACTAAAAATCCAACTACATCCTTGAATGTAAAGTATGGGTGGAATGGGATTTTATCAACGTCTCTATTTAATCCTAATGGATTATTAGATCCTGTTTGGTGAAGAAATAGGAGGTGGATTAAGACTGCTGCTGTAACAATAAAGGGGAGAACGAAGTGGAAAGTATAAAATCGTGTTAAAGTGGCATTGTCAACAGCGAATCCACCTCACACTCATTGAACTAAATCAATCCCTAAGTAAGGAACAGCTGAAAGTAGGTTGGTAATGACAGTAGCTCCTCAAAAAGATATTTGCCCTCAAGGTAGAACATATCCTATAAAAGCTGTTCCTATCACTAAGAATAGGATAATTACTCCGATTATTCAAGTGTGTAAAAATTTATATGATTCGTAATATATTCCTCGTCCTGTATGTAAGTAGAGGCAAATGAAGAAGAATGATGCTCCATTGGCATGCAGGGTTCGTAAGAATCATCCGTAATTTACATCTCGACAAATATGAGCCACTCTAGAAAAGGCTATGTCAATGTGTGCAGTATAGTGTATTGATAAGAATAGGCCTGTAATGATCTGAAGGCCTAAACATAGCCCTAAAAGTGAGCCGAAATTTCATCATGACGAAATGTTGGAAGGTGCAGGTAGGTCTACTAGGGCATTATTGGCAATTTTAAATAGGGGGTGGGTCAATCGTATAGGTTTATTCATTAGTTTTTTTGCCGTAAGGGCCCTCTGGAAATTTTAGTAATTTTAACTACAGCAATAAGAGTTAAAAATAGGTAAGTAATTAATATTAAAGTGATGATACTGGTAGGTTGGTTGTATAGTTTTATTAAGGATATGTATGATTCTTCTTGATAAATTGTGATTCTAGAAAGATTTAATATATCGTTATTATTGATTATTGATAATCAAGATGTTATATCTGAAAATAATAAAGTTGGAATAATCAATGAGAGTGAAATTACAGCGTATAAGATCGTGTTTGTGGATAGACTAAATATTTCATTTGAAGCTAATCTTGTTACATAGATAAATAAAACTAGAAGACCTCCTAAAAATACCAAAAATAGCATATAAGAAAATCAAAATCTTATAGTGGATAATCCTGTTAAAAGGCAAATTGTTAAAGTTTGAGCTAAAAGTATTAATCCTATTGCAAGGGGGTGATTTATTTGAGTGAAAATAATTCTAATTAATGCTCTTGAAGTTATGATAATTAATTGTATAATACAGAGAGTAGTTTAAATAAAATATTAGTTTTGGGGACTAATGATAGGGGGTTTCTCTTTTCTCTGAAAGTTTTAAAAGATGAAATCTTATTTATGATTTACAAGACCATTGTTTTTTATTAAACTATTAAAACTGAAATTAATGTTAACATTGTTTTTTTGAGGTTTACCTTTGTTTATATTTATTTGTGGGGGTTGAGTGTTTGGTTCTAAATGTAAGCACTTACTTTTAACTTTGTTAAGTCTTGAATTTATTGTTTTGTCTTTGTTTTTAGTCTTATTTATGTTTTTAAATAATTTTAATTATGAGCTTTTTTTTAGAATAATTTTTTTAACTTTTTCGGTCTGTGAGGGGGCGTTGGGTTTATCTATTTTAGTTTCTATAATTCGTACTCATGGTAATGATTATTTCCAATCTTTTAGAATTTTGCAATGTTAAAATTGTTATTATCTTTGGTTTTTTTGATCCCATTGTGTTTTATGAGAAATATATGATGATTGGTTCAAGGTTTTTTATTTTTATTAACATTTATGTTTTTAATTTCTAATTTAGGATTAATTTTTTTTGGTAATTTAAGATATTTTATAGGATGTGATGTTTTATCTTATGGATTGATTCTGTTAAGTTTATGGATTTGTTCTTTGATGTTAATGGCTAGAGAATCAACTTTTCGATTAAAAAATTATGAAGGTTTGTTTATATTTATGATTATCATACTTCTTATTCTTTTGTATCTTACTTTTAGAACAATAAATTTATTTATATTTTATTTATTTTTTGAAAGAAGTTTGATTCCAACTCTATTTTTGATTTTAGGTTGGGGGTATCAGCCTGAACGCTTACAGGCGGGGGTTTATTTACTTTTTTATACTTTATTGGCTTCTTTACCCTTATTGGTGGCTATTTTTTTTCTTTATTCTTATGAATATACCTTATGTTTTTTTTTAATCAATAAGGTGAATATTGTTCATATTATTTGGTATTTAGCATTAATTTTAGCTTTCTTAGTTAAAATACCCATATTTTTGGTTCATTTATGGCTCCCTAAGGCTCATGTTGAAGCTCCAGTTTCAGGCTCAATAATTTTGGCAGGGGTCTTATTGAAGTTAGGGGGGTATGGATTATTACGTTTTTTTAAAATTTTATTAATTTCTGGTTTTTTTTATAATTTTGTATGGGTAGGGATTAGATTAGTCGGAGGTGTTTTAGTAAGATTAATATGTTTACGTCAAACAGATTTGAAGGCTTTAATTGCATATTCTTCAGTAGCTCATATAGGAATTGTTTTAGGGGGGTTAATGACTCTAAGATATTGAGGGTTTTGTGGTTCTTTTACTTTAATAATCGCTCATGGTTTGTGTTCTTCAGGTTTATTTTGTTTAGCTAATATTTCTTATGAACGGTTAGGAAGACGAAGTTTACTTTTAAATAAGGGGATAATAAATTTTATACCTAGTATAACTTTATGGTGGTTTTTATTGAGTTCATGTAATATAGCTGCTCCTCCCTCATTAAATTTATTAAGAGAAGTAAGTTTATTAAATAGATTGGTTAGTTGAAGTTGAACTAGTATATTAATATTAAGATTGTTGTCATTTTTTAGAGCTGCTTATACTTTGTATTTATATTCATATAGTCAACATGGGAAGGTTTATAGAGGTGTATACTCTTGTAGAATGGGAGTGGCCCGAGAGTACTTATTATTATTTCTTCATTGAGTACCTTTAAATTTATTGATTTTAAGTAGTGAACCTTGTATGCTATGATTGTAAGATTTATACTTAAATAGTTTAATATAAAATTTTGATTTGTGGTGTCAATGATGTGAATTAAAATTCATTTTAGGTCGTGTTATGGTCTTTTTCAATTTGTTTTATTAGTTTTATTACTTTGTTTATGATTGCCATATTTTTAGTATTTATAGGATTTTATTTTATCATAAATGATTTAGTTTATTTTATTGAGTGGGAAGTTTTATCTTTAAATTCAAGTGCGGTAGTTATAACTTTTTTATTTGATTGAATATCTTTGATTTTTATAGGGTTTGTTCTTTTTATTTCTTCGTTAGTAATTTTTTATAGAGAAGAGTATATGAGAGGAGATTTGAATATTAGACGATTTATTATTTTGGTTCTTATGTTTGTTTTATCAATGATATTTTTGATTATTAGCCCTAATTTAATTAGAATTTTATTAGGATGGGATGGATTAGGGCTGGTGTCTTATTTATTAGTAATTTATTATCAAAATGTAAAATCTTATAATGCAGGAATATTAACAGCTTTGTCGAATCGTATTGGGGATGTGGCTTTATTAATAGCAATTGCATGAATATTAAATTTTGGTAGTTGAAATTATATTTTTTATTTAGAATGCAGAAAGGAAAGATGAGAAATGCAAGTTATTGGAATGTTAGTGGTATTAGCTGCTATAACAAAGAGTGCGCAAATTCCTTTTTCTTCATGATTACCTGCAGCTATGGCTGCTCCTACTCCAGTTTCAGCCTTAGTTCATTCTTCAACTTTAGTTACTGCGGGGGTTTATTTATTAATTCGATTTAATGTTTTATTAAATGGGAATAGTTTAGGATCTTTTTTATTATTATTTGCAGGTTTGACAATATTTATGGCTGGTCTTGGGGCAAATTTTGAATTTGACTTGAAAAAGATTATTGCTTTATCAACATTAAGTCAATTAGGTTTGATAATAAGAATTTTGGCAATAGGTTTCCCTAAATTAGCTTTTTTTCATCTTTTAACTCATGCTTTATTTAAGGCTTTGTTGTTTATATGTGCTGGCTCAATTATTCATAATATAAGGGATTCTCAGGACATTCGTTTTATAGGGGGATTAGTAGTTCATATGCCATTAACTTCTTCTTGTTTTAATTTATCTAATCTTGCATTATGCGGCATACCCTTTTTAGCTGGATTTTATTCTAAGGATTTAATTTTAGAAATTGTGGCCTTAAGTTATTTAAATATATTTAGTTTTGTTTTATATTTTTTTTCTACAGGTTTAACTGTGTGTTATTCTTTACGATTGGTGTATTATTCTATAAGTGGGGATTTTAATGAATCTTCTTCCCATCCTTTAAATGATGAGGGGTGGGTGATATTAAAGGGTATAATGACTTTATCATTTATAGCTGTATTGGGAGGTAGATTATTAAGTTGGGTTTTATTTCCTACTCCTGATATAATTTGTTTACCTTTAAGTTTAAAAACATTAGCTGTAAGAGTGAGTTTAATTGGGGGATGATTTGGGTATGAATTATCTTTTTTTGCTTTAAGTTACACTTTATATTCCTTGCGATTTTATTTAATATCAAGATTTATGGGTTCTATGTGGTTTTTACCTTTTATTTCTACCTATGGAGTGAGAAAGGTTCCTTTAGATTTGGGGAATCGAGTATTTAAATCGTTTGATCAAGGATGGAGAGAATATTGTGGAGCTCAAGGTTTGTATTTAACATTAATTAAGTGGTCAAAATTTAATCAAGGTTGACAGAATAATGATCTTAAAACTTATTTAATTAGTTTTGTATTATGGGTGATTGTTTTATTAATTTTAGTTGTTTTATATTCAAGTAGCTTATTTATGAGAGCGTGACATTGAAGATGTTAAAGAGGTTGTTAAATCCTTGAATAATGAACTTATGAAAATAGCTTTTATTTTTACAGTGAAAATGTAATGTTTTTGATTAAACTACATAAATAGAAATATAAACGGAGTTTAACCGCTAAAGAGGGAAGTTAGCAGCTTCTTCTTGATCAACATATTTCCTTAATTGGAACTGATGTTCAATTTTATCATTAACAGTGATAGGCCTCTATTTTGGCTTCAATTAATTATAGAATAAGGGTATAATATACCTAGAATCAGGTCGAAACTGAGTGCAAAAAATCGCTTCTTATTCTAAGACAGATTGAATATTCAATACTTTTTAGTTGCAAACCAAATGTTATAATTAACTACAGTCCTAGTTTGCTCATTCTAGAGCACCTTGATTTCATTCATGATATAGCCCTAATAGTAGAATAATCAGAAAAAAAAATCTTGTTGTTAATCATACAATTAGATTTGAAGATGCTAAAATTAAAATTATAGGTAAAAGTAGAGCAATTTCGACATCAAAAATTAAAAAAATCACTGCAATTAAGAAAAATCGTAAAGAAAAGGGTAAGCGAGAAGATCTTTTAGGGTCAAACCCGCATTCAAAGGGGGATCTTTTTTCTCGATCAGTGATTGATTTTTTTGATAAGATTGAAGCGAGGGCTATTACAATTGTTGATAGTGAAATAATGATAAATGATGTTAATAATATAATTATAATTATTTATCCTGAATAGATTCAGACCTTTTGATTGGAAGTCAATTATACGTTTATACTAGATAAATAGTTAATTACCTCATCAGTAAATAGAGATATAAAGAAATAATCAAACTACATCAACAAAGTGTCAGTATCATGCTGCTGCTTCGAATCCGAAATGATGATTTCTTGAGAAGTGATAAGAGGCATGACGAATTAAACAAACTAAAAGGAACGTAGTTCCAATAATTACATGAAGTCCATGGAATCCTGTGGCAACAAAGAATGTTGAGCCATAAACTGCATCGGAAATGGCAAATGGGGCTTCAACATATTCATAAGCCTGAAGAATAGTGAAATAAATTCCTAAAATAACAGTTAGTGTTAATCCTTGGAGTGTTTGAGAGTGATTATTTTCTATGAGTCCATGATGGGCCCATGTAACTGTGACTCCTGAGGCTAAAAGAATAGCAGTATTAAGTAAAGGAATTTGTAATGGATTAAAAGGAATAATTCCTACAGGGGGTCATAGAGCTCCTAATTCTCCTGTGGGAGAAAGACTTCTGTGGAAAAAGGCTCAGAAAAAAGAAATGAAGAAAAATACTTCAGAAACAATAAATAGGATTATACCTCAACGAAGGCCTAGGGTTACAGGGTATGTATGAAGGCCTTGGAAGGTCCCCTCTCGAGTAATATCTCGTCATCATTGAATTATTGTTAATAAAGTAATAATGAATCCTAATGTTAATAAATTTATGTTATATTGATGGAATCATTGAGCTAGGCCTGAGACTGTGACTAAAGCTCCGATAGCTCCAGTTAAAGGTCAAGGGCTTTGATCTACAAGATGGTATGGGTGATTAGCGTGTGTTGACATTAATTAACTTCTCTCGCATATAAGGTAGTTAATACAGCAAAGACGTAAGCTTGAATAATTGCAACTGCTGATTCAAGAACTAAAAGTGCAATTTGAGCAACAATTAAAAGTCTTAAAATAGAATAAGTAAGACTAGGACCAGTATTCCCAAGAAGTGTTAAAAGTAGGTGTCCAGCAATTATATTAGCAGCTAATCGGACTGCTAATGTTCCTGGTCGAATTATATTTCTAATTGTTTCAATACAAACTATGAAAGGTATAAGGACTGCGGGTGTACCTTGAGGCACTAAGTGTGCAAATATATGTTGGGTGTGATTAATTCAACCATAAATTATGAATCTTAATCATAATGGCAAAGCTAAGGCTAAGGTTAAAGTTAAGTGACTTGATCTTGTAAATACGTAGGGAAATAGTCCTAAAAAATTATTAAACACGATTAGTGAAAATAGTGAAATAAAGATGAAGGTTGTTCCAGCATGCCCTGTAGGGCCTAATAGGGTTTTGAATTCCTTATGTAAAGTTATAAGAATTCTATTTCAAAAAAAGTTGAATCGTGAGGGTAAGAATCAATAGGCTGATGGAATTAGCATAAGACCAAGAATTGTGCTAATTCAGTTTAAGGACAGATTTATAATACTTGTTGAAGGGTCAAAAACAGAAAAAAGATTTGTTATCATTTTCAATTTATAGGGGTTTGATGAATTTGCTTAACATGTGTGGAAGGAGGAGTCACTGTAAAATTATAATAATTTATTGAGCTAAAAATTAATAAAACAATAGAAAAAACAATAAATAATCTTAATCAACTAATAGGGGCTATTTGTGGGATCAAAGAATACTTGATTAATGACAAATAATTTTAGTATGACATACTAATGTTAAGTTTAACTAATTCTTTTCATCAGAAGTAATTGCTAAATTACTATAAAATGGTTTAAGAGACCATTACTTGCTTTCAGTCATCTGATGTTAAACCGTGGAATCAGGATTTAAAGTTCATGATAGGAAAGTAGGTGTTCTTACACTTTCAATAACAATAGGCATGAAACTATGATTAGCCCCACAAATTTCTGAACATTGCCCGAAATATAGGCCTGGACGATTGATCAAGAATCTTGTTTGATTTAATCGTCCAGGAGTGGCATCTACCTTAACACCTAGAGCTGGAATTGTTCATGAATGAAGAACGTCAGAAGCAGTGACTAAAATTCGAATTTGCGTATTTATAGGTAGGATAGTTCGATGATCAACATCTAAATGACGGAAATTATACATAGCTTGTTCATTTTCGGGGATTATGTATGAATCAAATTCAAAATCCTCAAAGTCTGAATATTCATAACTTCAATATCATTGATGTCCAATAGTTTTTAAAGTAAGGGCGGGATCATTAACTTCGTCTAAAAGATACAGAAGACGGAGGGAAGGAAGAGCAATAAAAATTAATGTGATAGCTGGTAAAATTGTTCAAATTACTTCAATTATTTGACCTTCTAATAAATATCGATTAATATTTAAATTAAAAAAAAGTGTTGATATTAAATATCTAACAAGCGTTGTAATTATAATTAAAATTAAAAGTGCGTGATCATGGAAGAAGATGAGTTGTTCTATTAATGGAGATGCTGCATCTTGAAAACTTAAATTAGCTCATGTTGCCATTTTTCTAATAAAAGGAAATATCTTTATATATGGAGCTTAAATCCATTGCACTAATCTGCCATATTAGAATCCAGAAAGTATAGGGAGTTCGGCATATCTGTGTTCAGCAGGGGGGATGTTTTGGAATCATTCAATTGAACTAGTTATTTGTATGGGGAAAAGAGCGATTCGGTTAGAAATTATACTTTCTCAAATAATAAATAATAACATTAAAACTCCAACCAGGGAAATTATTGACCCAATAGATGAAACAATATTTCATGTTGTATAAGCGTCAGGATAATCTGAATACCGTCGGGGTATCCCTGCTAATCCTAAAAAGTGTTGTGGAAAGAAGGTTATATTTACCCCCAAGAATATGATGGCAAATTGAATTTTTAATCAATGAGGATTTATTGTTAATCCTGTAAATAGGGGGTATCATTGGACAAACCCAGCTATAATGGCAAATACAGCCCCCATAGAAAGAACATAATGGAAATGGGCTACTACATAATATGTGTCATGTAAAATAATATCTAAAGAAGAATTAGCTAAAACGACCCCTGTTAATCCACCAATAGTAAATAAGAAAACAAATCCCAGTGCTCAGAGGAGAGCGGGAGTATAATTTAGTTGAGAACCATGTAAAGTAGCTAATCAACTGAAAATTTTAATACCTGTTGGTACAGCAATAATTATAGTAGCTGATGTGAAGTAGGCTCGAGTATCAACGTCTATACCCACAGTGAATATGTGATGGGCCCATACAACAAATCCTAATAAACCAATAGATAATATAGCGTAAATTATTCCTAAAGAACCAAATGCTTCCTTCTTTCCTCTTTCTTGACTAATAATGTGAGAAATCAACCCAAATCCTGGTAGAATTAAAATATAAACCTCTGGGTGTCCAAAAAATCAAAATAAATGTTGGTATAAGATTGGATCTCCCCCACCTGCTGGGTCGAAGAAGGAAGTATTTAAGTTTCGGTCTGTTAAAAGCATAGTAATAGCTCCAGCTAAGACTGGTAGTGATAGTAGTAATAATAATGCAGTGATTGCTACTGATCAGACAAATAAAGGTATTCGGTCAAGTGTTATTCCTCTTGATCGTATATTAATAACAGTTGTAATAAAATTGACTGCTCCTAAAATTGAGGATACCCCCGCCAAATGGAGAGAAAAAATTGCTATATCAACGGAAGCTCCAGCATGAGCAATACCAGCTGAGAGGGGAGGGTAAACTGTTCAACCAGTCCCAGCACCATTTTCTACTAAGCTGCTAGCTAATAGAAGGGTTAAAGAAGGTGGTAATAGTCAAAATCTTATATTGTTTATTCGAGGGAAAGCCATATCTGGTGCTCCTAATATTAGGGGAACCAATCAATTACCAAATCCTCCAATTATGATAGGTATAACTATGAAAAAAATTATTACAAATGCGTGTGCAGTAACGATGACGTTATAGATTTGATCATCTCCAATTAAATAGCCAGGTTGTCCAAGTTCTGCTCGAATCAATAGACTTAGTGATGTTCCTACCATTCCTGATCAAGCACCGAAAATGAAATATAATGTTCCAATATCCTTATGATTTGTTGAGAATAATCATTGTCGCGATAAAATGGCTGAGGTTACAGGCAATAGATTGTAAATCTATGTACAAGGAGTGTCCTTTTTTATCATCGGCTTTATAATCAAAATATGATATTAGACTGCAATTCTAAAAGTGTGAGAAATTACTAAGGCTTAAAGTGTAATTACTTTATTTATAACTTTGAAGGCTATTAGTTTATTTAACTTAAAGCCTTAAAATATATTGAAAAGTAATGAACAGATAATTAATCCTAAAGACGAACATACAGCTAAGAATAAGGATAAGGAAAAAATTATATTATTTTGATGGTAATTGATATTTCAAGGAGTTTCTGCGTATGTTAATATAAATGCTCCAAATCTTGTCCGTAAGTAGTAGAATAAGGTAATAAGTGTTATGACAACTATTAATGTAACTAATACTAATAAGTTAGCTTCAACTAAGGTCTGAATAATAATTCACTTAGGCAAGAATCCTACGAAAGGAGGTAGTCCTCCTAGAGAAAGAAGAGTTAAAAATAATGAGAATTTAATAACAGGAGGAATAAATGTTATTGAAAAAATTTGATTAATATGGAATAATTTGAAAGTTTGTAGTATAAAAATAATTGAAGCGGATAAAAATCTATAAACTAAAAAATATAATTCCCACAGGTTTTCCCCCAAGGTAAGAGCAGCTACTAATCAACCTAAATGGTTAATAGAAGAATATGCAAGAATTTTACGTAATGAAGTTTGATTTAACCCACCTAATGAGCCTAATAACACAGATAGGCTAATAATAATGATTGTGAATAAATTTATGGTTAGATTATAGGAAAGTAATATTAAAGGGGCAATTTTTTGTCATGTTATTAATATTAAACCATTTATTCAATTTAATCCCTCCATCACACCTGGGAATCAAAAATGGAAGGGGGCAGCTCCCATTTTTAATAAAAGTGATGAATTAATTAATGTGATTAAAAATGGATTGAAAGATAAATTTAAGTTGGATAGGTTGAAAATTAGTCCGGAAGTGATTACAGTGAATAGTAAAGTAGCAGAAGCTAAAGCTTGAGTTAAAAAATATTTTAGTGAAGCTTCTGTTGATAATAGATTTTGAGAATTTGTTATTAAAGGAATAAAAGATAATAAGTTGATTTCTAATCCAATTCAGGCTCTTAACCAAGAGTTCGCTGAAATTGAAATTAAAGTCCCTATTATAAGTGTTATAACAAATAAAAACTTTGTTGGGTTATTTAACATTAGAGAGAAGAGGAGTAGAACCTCTATAGATGGGGTATGAACCCATTAGCTTAGTTAGCTTATCTTTCTAATTTTTTTACATTCAGGTGTATGGTGCACAGAAGTTTTTGATACTTTAAGAAATAGTTCAAGTCTATTGGATGTAATGAAGGTAATTAAATTACATTATCTACCCTATCACGATAGTCCTTTTTATCAGGCACTTCATT